TCATCTGGGTTCGAATCCTATTGAGAGGTCCACCAGAGATCAGAAATTTTTTAAGAAAAAACAAGATGTTTCTTTTGTCCCTTCCAGGCGAGCGGAAAATAAGGAAATGGTTGATATATTCAAGATAATTACGTATTTACAAAATACCGTCTCAATTCATCCTATTTCATTCTTGAACAAAAATCCATTTTTTTATTTATTTCATCTATTCCATGACCGGAACAAAAGGGGATACACGTTACACCACGATTTTGAATCAGAAGAGAGATTTCAAGAAATGGCAGATCTATTCACTCTATCAATAACCGAGCCGGATCTGGTGTATCATAGGAGATTTGCCTTTTCTATTGATTCCTACGGGTTGGATCAAAAAAAATTCTTGAATCAGGTATTCAACTCCAGAGATGAATCGAAAAAGAAATCTTTATTGGTTCTACCTCCTCTTTTTTATGAAGAGAATGAATCTTTTTATCGAAGGATCAGAAAAAAATCGGCCCGGATCTACTGCGGGAATGATTTGGAAGATCCAAAACGAAAAACAGCGGTATTTGCTAGCAACAACATAATGGAGGCAGTCAATCAATATAGATTGATCCGAAATCTGATTCAAATCTATGGGTACATAAGAAATGTATCTAATCGATTCTTTTTAATGAATAGATCCGATCACAACTTCGAATATGGAATTCAAAGGGATCAAATAGGAAATGATACTCTGAATCATATAACTATAATGAAATATACGATCAACCAACATTTATCGAATTTGAAAAAGAGTCAGAAGAAATGGTTTGATCCTCTTATTTCTCGAACCGGGAGATCCATGAATCGGGATCCTGATGTATATAGATACAAATGGTCCAATGGGAGCAAGAATTTCCAGGAACATTTGGAACATTTCCTTTCTGAACAGAAGAACCATTTTCAAGTAGTGTTCGATCGGTTACGTATTAATCAATATTCGATTGATTGGTCCGAGGTTATAGACAAACAAGATTTGTCTAAGTCACTTCGTTTCTTTTTGTCCAAGTCACTTCGTTTCTTTTTGTCCAAGTCACTTCTCTTTTTGTCCAAGTCACTTCTCTTTTTGTCCAAGTCACTTCCCCTTTTCTTTGTGAGTATCGGGAATACCCCCATTCATAGGTCCGAGATCCACATCTATGAATTGAAAGGTCCGAATGATCAACTCCGCAATCAGTTGTTAGAATCAATAGGTGTTCAAATCGTTCATTTGAATAAATTGAAACCCTTCTTATTGGATGATCATGATACTTCCAAAAGACCGAAATCCTTGATCAATGGAGGAACAAGATTACCATTTTGCTTCAAAAAGATACCAAAGTGGGTGATTGACTCATTCCATACTAGAAATAATCGCAGGAAATCCTTTGATAACACGGATTCCTATTTATCAATGATATTCCATGATCGAGACAATTGGCTGAATCCCGTGAAACCATTTCATAGAAGTTCATTGATATCTTCTTTTTATAAAGCAAATCCACTTCGATTCTTGAATGATCCAAATCGCTTCTGGTTCTATTGTAACAAAAGATTCCCTTTTTATGTGGAAAAGACCCGTATCAATAATTATGATCCTACATATGGACAATTCCTCACTATCTTGTTCATTCGCAACAAAATATTTTCTTCGTGCGTCGGTAAAAAAAAACATATTTTTGGGGAGAGAGAGACTATTTTGCCAATCGAGTCACAGGTATCTGACATATTTATACCTAACGATTTTACACAAAGTGGTGACGAAAGGTATAACTTGTACAAATTTTTCCATTTTCCAATTCGATCCGAGCCATTCGTTCGTAGAGCTATTTACTCGATCGCAGACATTTCTACAACACCTCTAACAGAGGAACAAATAGTTAATTTTGAAAGAACTTATTGTCAGCCTCTTTCAGATATGAATCTATCTGATTCAGAAGGGAAGAACTTGCATGAGTATCTCAGTTTCAATTCAAACATGGATTTGATTCACACTCCATGTTCTGAGAAGGATTTCCCATCTGGAAAGAGGAAAAAAAAACGGAGTCTTTCTCTAAAGAAATGCGTTGAGAAAGGGCAGATGTATAGAACCTTTCAACGAGATAGTGCTCTTTTCAATCTCTCAAAATGGAATCTCTTCCAAACATATATGCCATGGTTCCTTACTTCGACAGGGTGGAAATATCTAAATTTCACCACCCTTTTAGAGATTTTTTCAGAACCATTGCCGATACTAAGGATACTAAGTAGCAGGCACAAATTTGTATCCGTTTTGAGAGATATTATGCATGTATCAGATATATCATGGCCAATTCCTCAGAAGATTCTTCCACAATGGACTCTGACTCTGAAAAGTAAGATTTCGAGTCTGATAAGTGAGATTTCGAGTAAGTGTTTACAGAATCTCCTTCTGTCCGAAGAAACGATTCATCGAAATAATGAGTCACCCGTTCCATTGATATGGACATATCTGAGATTAACAAATGCTCGGGAGTTCCTCTATTCAATCCTTTTCCTTCTTCTTGTTGCTGGATATCTCGTTCGCATACATCTTCTCTTTGTTTCCCGAGCCTCTAGTGAGTTACAGACAGAGTTAGAAAAGATCAAATCTTTGATGATTCCATCATACATGATTGAGTTGCGAAAACTTTTGGATAGGTATCCTACATCTGAATCTGAACTGAATTCTTTCTGGTTAAAGAATCTCTTTCTAGTTGCTCTGGAACAATTAGGAGATTTTCTGGAAGAAATACGGGTTTCTGCTTCTGGTGGCAACATGCTATTGGTTGGTGGTTCCGCTTATGGGGTCAAATCAATACGTTCTAAGAAGAAATATTTGAATATCAATCTCATCGATCTCAGAAGTATCATACAAAATCCCATCAATCGAATCGCTTTTTCGAGAAATACGAGACATCTAAGTCGTACAAGTAAAGAGATCTATTCATTGATAAGAAAAAGAAAAGGGGTGAACGGTGATTGGATTGATGAGAAAATAGAATCCTGGGTCGCGAACAGTGATTTGGTTGATGATGAAGAAAGAGAATTCTTGGTTCAGTTCTCCACCTTAACGACCGAAAAAGAAAAAAGGATTGATCAAATTCTATTGAGTCTGACTCATAGTGATCATTTATCAAAGAATGACTCTGGTTATCAAATGATTGAACAACCGGGATCAATTTACTTACGATACTTAGTTGACATTCATAAAAAGTATCTAATGAATTATGAGTTCAATAGATCCTGTTTAGCAGAAAGACGGATATTCCTTGCTCATTATCAGACAATCACTTATTCACAAACCTCGTGTGGGGCTAATCGTTTTCATTTCCCATCTCATGGAAAACCCTTCTCGCTCCGTTTAGCCCTATCCCCTTCTAGGGGTATTTTAGTGATAGGTTCTATAGGAACTGGACGATCCTATTTGGTCAAATACCTAGCGACAAACTCCCATGTTCCTTTCATTACGATATTTCCGAACAACTTTCTGTATTCGTATTACAAGCCTGAAGGTTTTTTTATTGATGATAGTGATAGTGACGATAGTGATTATCGTGACGATATCGATATTGATGATAGTGACGATATTGATGATGACCTTGATCTTGATACGGAGCTGCTAGATATGACGAATGTGCTAACTATGGATATGCCGCCGAGTATATACGGATTTTATATCGATATCACCTTTCGATTCGCATTAGCAAGAGCAATGTCTCCTTGCATAATATGGATTCCAAACATTCATGATCTGTATGTGAATTACAGATCCTTCGGTCTATTACAGAACTATCTCTCCAGAGATTGTGAAAGATATTCCACTAGAAATATTCTTGTTATTGGTTCGACTCATATTCCCCAAAAAGTGGATCCCGCTCTAATAGCTCCGAATAAATTAAATACATGCATTAAGATACGAAGGCTTCTTATTCAACAACAACGAAAGCACTTTTTCATTCTTTCATATACTAAAGGGTTTCACTTGGAAAAGAAAATGTTCCATACTAATGGATTCGGGTCCATAACCATGGGTTCCAATGCACGAGATCTTGCAGCACTTATCAACGAGGCCCTATCCATTAGTATTACACAGAAGAAATCAATTATAGAAACTAATACAATTAGATCAGCTCTTCATAGACAAACTTGGGATTTGCGATCCCAGGTAATATCGGTTCAGGATCATGGGATCCTTTTCTATCAGATAGGAAGGGCTGTTGCACAAAATGTACTTCTAAGTAATTGCCCCGTAGATCCTATATCTATCTATATGAAGAAGAAATCATGTAAAGAAGGGGATTATTATTTGTACAAATGGTACTTCGAACTTGGAACGAGCATGAAGAAATTAACGATACTTCTTTATCTTTTGAATTGTTCTGCCGGATTGGTCGCTCAAGATCTTTGGTCTTCACCCGGACCTGATGAAAATAATTGGATCGCTTCTTATAGATTCGCTGAGAATGATTCTGATCTAGTTCATGGCCTATTAGAACTAGAAGGCGCTCTGTTGGGATCCTCACGGACAGAAAAAGATTGCAGTCAGTTTGATAATAATCGAGTGACATTACTTCTTCGGTCCGAACCAAGGAATCAGTTAGATATGATTCAAAACTATGAAAAATACGAATCGGAGTTTGAAGAAGAGGACATCGACCCGCAACAAATGGAGGAGGATTTATTCGATCACATAGTTTGGGCTCCTAGAATATGGCGCCCTTGGACCAATCTATTTGATTGTATTGAAAGGCCCACTGAATTGGGATTTCCCTATCGGGCCGGATCATTTCGGGGCAAGCGGAGCATTTATCATGAAGAGGATGAGCTTCAAGAGCATGAGGAGGAGTTCTTGCAGAGGGGAACCATGCAGTACCGGACACCAGATAGATTTTCCAAAGAACAAGGCTTTTTTCGAATAAGCCAATTCATTTGGGACCCTGCAGATCCATTCTTTTTCCTATTCAAAGATCAGTCCTTTGTCTCTGTGTTTTCACGTCGAG